CGATGCTCTAACCTCTGAGCTAAGCGGGCTCACATAACATAAATTGTACACGTATACTAATTTAGTAAACTACTGCTGCTGAGATCTTAACTGTTTATTCTTAGTTATTTCATAATAAATATGATATAAATGTAGAAAAATTCAACTATAGAAACGAATATGAATGGAAAATCTAATTTTCAAAAATATTTCATTTTGATATATTAATTTAGATCTATTTCTCAAATATATGTTTATCAATAATAAATATCTTAATTTGTTTAATTAGAGACTCATATTTTTTTACTATTCCATATTTAATATTTCCTTTACTATTTTTTAATATTGTTTTTTGATATTTTACTATATAAAAATAAAATAAAACTATATAAATTCTAAAAAAAATATTTTAGTACATGGTTTTTTATTTCTAGATATTTATTTAGATTTAGAGTTTGAAATAGAACTTTGTACCTAAAGTTAGGAATATAATCTAGTAATTAAGTTAGAATCTTATTGTATATTTATTGTATATTATAATCGTATAATATATTAATTATATCCATTCGATTAGTTATGGCTATTAATGAAATTTGAAATTAATAATACTAAATTGCCCTTTGTCGTTTTTTTTTATTATGATCTGCCCTAAGAAAAGGATAAGAGGAGAAAAGTGCAATCCAGACCATAATGAAACATTCCTAGGGTTTCATTCGGAAAGGCGAAACCTAAGACGAAAAAAAAAAAAAAGAATCGACCGTTCAAGTATTCAAAATTGCACACTAAAAATGATAGAAAATCATAGAAATTGGGACATGTATATATATAATATAGTATAATAGATATATGTTATGTGGTATATATCTATATTGAATTTCTGGTTGGACCAAGTATGGTCTCCAATAGAGATGAAAGAAGATAGATACAAAATCAAATCGGAGAAAACACTTTTCAATACAGGAATCGATATCTAATGAATTCAACGGTTCCAGCATAATCTAAATGGAAATGAACAAAAAAGGGTAAACGGCATCATGATGTGATCCTAATCACATCACAAAAAAAGGGGGGATATGGCGAAATTGGTAGACGCTACGGACTTAATTGGATTGAGCCTTGGTATGGAAACCTACCAAGTGATAACTTTCAAATTCAGAGAAACCCTGGAATTAAAAATGGGCAATCCTGAGCCAAATCCCGTTTTATGAAAACAAACAAGGGTTTCAGAAAGCGAGAATAAATAAAGGATAGGTGCAGAGACTCAATGGAAGCTGTTCTAACAAATGGAGTTGGCTGCATTGTGTTCATAAAGGAATCCTTCCATCGAAACTTCCGAAAGGATGAAAGATAAACCTATATACATATGTATACTTACTGAAATACTATCGCCAAATGATTAAAAATGATTAATGATGACTCCAACCGGTTCTATAATTTTTTTATATCTATTTATATGAAAAATGAAAGAATTTTTGTGAATCGATTCAAAATCAAAATTGAAAAATGAAATAAATATTCATTGATCAAATCATTCACTCCATCATAGTCTGATAAATCTTTTTTTTTTTAGAATTGATTAATCGGATAAGAATAAAGATAGAGTCCCATTCTACATGTCAATATCGACAACAATGAAATTTATAGTAAGAGGAAAATCCGTCGACTTTAGAAATCGTGAGGGTTCAAGTCCCTCTATCCCCAAAAAGACCTGGTTGCCTCCCTAATTATTTATCTTCTCATTTTATTTTGTTAGTGACTCAAAATTGGTTATGGTTCGCAGTGATTCTCACTCTACTATTTCACAAACCGATCTGAGCGTAAATTTTTTTTCTTATCACATCATAAGCCTTGTGTGTGATATATATGATACGTGTACAAATGCAAATGAGCATCTTTGAATAATGTATTAAATTAAAATAATTAACAATCCATATCATTATTTGTATTATTTGTACTGTATTGAAACTTACAAGGTTTTCTTTTTGAAGATACAAGAAATTCTACCAGGGCCTGGATAATACTTTTGAATATCTTTTCGTTTTTTAATTGACATAGACCCAAGTCCTATATTAAAATATAATGAGGATGATGCGTCGTGAATGGTCGGGATAGCTCAGCTGGTAGAGCAGAGGACTGAAAATCCTCGTGTCACCAGTTCAAATCTGGTTCCTGGCACATGAGTAATTTGTATGAGTATATATTCTACAAATTAATTGATATGGGTCGACATACATATTCAGTATTCTAGTTTTCAGTATTCTAGTTATAGATCATGATACATACTTATCCATCTAAGTGTCGGAGCTATGCCCCTTACTAATTTAATTAAGTTTTATGTATATAAAACAGGCAAAAGAAACGATGGGTATTGTGTATTGATGGGTATTGTGTATTAAAGTATACAAAGGAAACGAACTCCATTTTGTTTCCTCTTACTTTTTTTTATTTGTTCGTGTCTCCACCAGTAAAAAAAAATGTTACTACTTCATACATATTCCAAAGGGTAAATTACAATTGCTTA